CTTTTGTAGCCAATCATCTATTAAAAAAAATTGATAAGCTTAATAAAAAAGCAGAAAAAGAAATAATAGTAACTTGGTCCCGTGCATCTACCATTATACCCACAATGATCGGCCATACGATTGCTATTCATAATGGTAAGGAGCATTTGCCTATTTATATAACAGATCGTATGGTAGGTCACAAATTGGGAGAATTTGGACCTACTTTAAATTTCCGAGGACATGCAAAAAGTGATAATAAATCTCGTCGTTAATCTCATCTTAAAAAAATCTGGATAGATACTTATGATTCATTAGTAGGAGAGAAACCTTATGTCAAATTTTTTAAATAGGATACTAAACAGAAAAAAAACGGAAGACTACCCTCCTCTGCGTCCGCTAGGTAGCATACGGAAGAAAAAAACGGAAGTATACGCGTTAGGTCGACATATATGTATATCTGCAGACAAAGCAAGAAGAGTAATTGATCAAATTCGCGGACGTTCCTATGAGGAAACACTTATGATACTAGAACTCATGCCCTATAGAGCATGTTATCCAATTTTTAAATTGGTTTATTCTGCAGCAACAAATGCTGGTTCCATTCTGGGTTCCGACGAAGCCAATTTAATAATTAGTAAAGCTGAGGTTAACGAAGGTACTACCGCGAAGAAATTCAAACCTCGAGCTCGAGGACGTAGCTATGCGATAAAAAGAACTACCTGCCATATAACTATTGTAGTGAAAGATATATCTTTAGATGAATATGAATTTGTATCACTATATTCGTTAAAAAAACCTAGATGGAAAAAGACAACTATGGTATATCACAATATGTATAGTAGTGGGGTAGTATGGGACAAAAAATAAATCCACTTGGTTTCAGACTTGGTACAACCCAAAGTCATCATTCTCTTTGGTTTGCACAACCAAAAAATTATTCTGAGGGTCTACAAGAAGATCAAAAAATAAGAGATTTTATAAAAAATTATGTACAAAAAAATATGAGAATATCCTCTGGCGCCGAGGGAATTGCACGTATAGAGATTCAAAAAAGAATCGATTTGATCCAGGTCATAATCTTTATGGGATTCCCAAAGTTATTAATCGAAAGTAAACCGCAAGGAATCGAAGAATTACAGATGAATCTACAAAAAGAATTTCATTATGTGAACCGAAAACTTAACATTGCTATCACAAGAATTGCAAAACCTTATGGAAACCCTAATATTCTTGCGGAATTTATAGCCGGACAATTAAAGAATCGAGTTTCATTTCGAAAAGCAATGAAAAAGGCTATTGAATTAACTGAACAAGCAGATACAAAAGGAATTCAAGTACAAATTGCAGGTCGTATCGACGGAAAAGAAATTGCACGTGTCGAATGGATCAGAGAGGGTAGAGTTCCCCTACAAACTATTCGAGCTAAAATTGATTATTGTTGCTATACAGTTCGGACTATCTATGGGGTATTAGGCATCAAAATTTGGATTTTTATAGACAAGGAAGAAGAATAAGAAAACTTTAATTCTTTTTCTGGCCAATCAACGCAAGCAATTCGAATTCTTAATTCTATAGGGTTGAATAAAAATTCGATTGAACTTTTCATATAATTGCTATGCTTAGTGTGTGACTCGTTGGTTTTTTTTAGGGTTAGGATTAAAAAAAGACCAGCCCGGTAGTATGAAAACCAACTCATCACTTCGTATTATCTGGATCTAAAGAACCAGTCAAGATATGAGAAATCAATCATATCTTTGTAGCAACTGAATTTTTTTTGAATAAACTTGAATTCTAAATTGAAAGCAAAATACAGAAGAAAGGTGTGGATAAATGGAAGGATGAGAGAAAGAAAGAAAAAGAATATCAATGATATAGAATTCCAATATGGAAGGTCTATGAGTTATCTCATAAAAGACAGTGTAATAAAGCATCAATACTAATTGATTCATCCATAATGAAACATTAAATGAATCCTTCTTATAGTTATAGAAGAAAAAAATCAAGAGCTTCGAGCCAATAAAGACTAAGAAGGTTGACTCAAGAATAAATTAGATTATGAGCTCCGTTGTAGAATTCTGACCTAACCATTAAATACGAAGCGGTGGGAACGATGTAACCTGTGAATGCAAAAGATTTTATTGAACAAATGAATCTTACTGATTCACTAATCGGGATGGCGAAATGAACCGGAAATCAATGACTGAAATAGAGATTGCAAGAGTAAATATTCGCCCGCGAAAACTTTCTTTTTTTTTGGATAAAGGACAAAAGAAAATCAAGATTTATTAGCACATTAGAAACATTTTTTTTTTAGAAAAATGTTCTAATATCTACTAATATCTTATCTATTCAAATATCTATTCAAATTAATTGAAATTCAATTTTGAATCCTTTTAGTCGCGAGGAGCTGGATGAGAAGAAACTCTCACGTCCAGTTCTGTAGTAGAGATGGAATTCTGAAACAACCATCAACTATAACCCCAAAAGAACTAGATTCCGTAAACAACATAGAGGAAGAATGAAGGGAATATCTTATCGAGGTAATCATATTTGTTTCGGTAAATATGCTCTTCAGGCACTTGAACCTGCTTGGATCACATCTAGACAAATCGAAGCAGGTCGACGAGCAATGACACGAAATGCACGCCGTGGTGGAAAAATATGGGTCCGTATATTTCCAGACAAACCAGTTACAGTAAGACCCGCTGAAACACGTATGGGTTCGGGGAAAGGATCCCCTGAATATTGGGTAGCTGTTGTTAAACCGGGGCGAATACTATATGAAATGGGTGGAGTAACCGAAAATATAGCTAGAAGGGCTATTTTAATAGCAGCATCTAAAATGCCTATACGAACTCAATTTATTATTTCGGGATAAAAATGTAGAACCGACAGAGATGAATCTTAGGGATGAAACAAAAACGCAGGTTTCTTTTTTTGGACAAACAATATTTCTTTTATTTTCTTCATCCTTTGCATTGGAAGAATAAAAAAAAATTTGATATGATTCAACCTCAGACCCATTTAAATGTAGCGGATAACAGCGGGGCTCGAGAATTGATGTGTATTCGAATCATAGGAGCTAGTAATCGTCGATATGCTCATATTGGTGACGTTATTGTTGCTGTGATTAAAGAAGCAGTACCAAATATGCCCCTAGAAAAATCAGAAGTAGTGAGAGCTGTAATTGTTCGTACCTGTAAAGAACTAAAACGTGACAGCGGTATGATAATACGGTATGATGACAATGCTGCAGTTGTGATTGATCAAGAAGGAAATCCAAAAGGAACTCGAATTTTTGGGGCAATCCCCCGTGAATTGAGACAATTGAATTTTACTAAAATAGTTTCATTAGCTCCCGAGGTATTATAAAATAAAATGAGATCGTGATATCTTTGGGGTATTTGAAAGAAATAGATTAAGAACTAGATTAATTCGTAGATTGTGTCTCACGCATATACCTTGCAAAATTCCTATTCATAAATCAATAAAAAAAAAAAGAAAAACATGTTGATTATATCCAATTTTGAGACACCAATAATTTTAGTTCATCATGGGTAGAGACACTATTGCTGAGATAATAACCTCTATACGAAATGCTGATATGGATAGAAAAAGAGTTGTTCGCATAGCATCTACTAATATTACCGAAAATATTGTTAAAATACTTTTCCGAGAGGGTTTTATCGAAAACGTCAGAAAACATCGAGAAAAAAACAAATATTTTTTGGTTTTAACCCTTCGACATAGAAGGAATGGGAAAAGACCCTATAGAAATTTTTTAAATTTAAAACGGATCAGTAGACCCGGTTTACGAATCTATTCTAACTCTCAACGAATTCCTAGAATTTTAGGTGGGATGGGAATTGTAATTCTTTCTACTTCTCGGGGTATAATGACAGACCGGGAGGCTCGACTAGAACGAATCGGTGGAGAAATTTTGTGTTATATATGGTAATCCATTTAATATCCAAATGGGATCCGAAACCTCTTCCTATTTGTAAAAAAAAAAAGAAAGGGGGTGAGTTGTCTAATATCGTCTTTCCTCCATTAATTGATACTTCAGGGGGGCTTTACCTGAAATGAAAGAACAAAAATGGATTCATGAAGGTTTAATTACTGAATCGCTTCCCAATGGCATGTTCCGAGTTCGGTTAGATAATGAAGATCTGATTCTAGGTTACGTTTCAGGAAAGATCCGACGTAGTTTTATACGGATACTGCCAGGAGATAAAGTCAAAATTGAAGTAAGTCGTTATGATTCAACCAGAGGACGTATAATTTATCGACTCCGAAACAAGGATTCGAAAGATTAGGTCATTTTTATTCGATACGATTCGAGATGCAAAATTGCAAGAAACTTATTTTCTACCAAAAAAGAATTAAGATAAGGAATGACAAATATGAAAATAAGAGCTTCCGTTCGAAAAATTTGTGAAAAATGTCGACTAATCCGTAGGCGGGGGCGCATTATAGTAATTTGTTCCAACCCGAGACATAAACAAAGACAAGGATAATCAGACCCACTAAAGGGCTCAATGTACAAATAAGAAATCTGTTTTGACATAAAATGGATATATCCATATATTTCTGACTCATATTTATGAGATGATACAATATGGCAAAAGCTATACCGAGAACTGGTTCACGTAGGAATGTACGTATTGGTTCACGTAAGAGTGCACGTAGAATACCAAAGGGAGTTATTCATGTTCAAGCAAGTTTCAATAATACCATAGTCACAGTTACAGATGTGCGGGGGCGGGTGGTTTCCTGGTCCTCGGCCGGTACTTGTGGATTCAAGGGTACGAGAAGAGGGACACCCTTTGCCGCTCAAACTGCCGCAGCAAATGCTATTCGTACAGTAGTAGATCAAGGTATGCAACGAGCAGAAGTCATGATAAAAGGTCCCGGTCTCGGAAGAGACGCAGCATTACGAGCTATTCGTAGAAGTGGTATACTATTAACTTTCGTACGGGATGTAACCCCTATGCCACATAATGGCTGTAGACCTCCGA